AATTTCGACATATTTATTATGATTTATGATTATGAGAAGCAATCCCACTACTTCTGATCCTGTGGTTTCTACACTTGAAGAACAAAACCTAGGGCGTATCGCTCAAATTATTGGCCCAGTACTGGATGTCATTTTTCCACCGGGCAAGATGCCTAATATTTATAATGCTTTGGTAATTAAGGGTCGAGATACTGTCGGTCAGCAAATTAATGTAACTTGTGAAGTACAACAATTATTAGGAAATAATCGAGTGAGAGCTGTAGCTATGAGTGCTACAGATGGTCTGATGAGAGGAATGAAAGTGATTGACACGGGAGCTCCTCTAAGTGTTCCAGTCGGGGGAGCTACTCTCGGACGAATTTTCAACGTTCTTGGAGAGCCCGTTGATAATTTAGGTCCTGTCGATACTCGCACAACATCTCCTATTCATAGATCTGCACCCGCCTTCATACAGTTAGATACGAAATTATCAATCTTTGAAACAGGGATTAAAGTGGTGGATCTTTTAGCCCCCTATCGCCGTGGAGGAAAAATCGGACTATTTGGGGGAGCTGGAGTGGGTAAAACAGTACTCATCATGGAATTGATCAACAACATTGCCAAAGCTCACGGAGGCGTATCCGTATTTGGCGGAGTAGGTGAACGTACTCGTGAAGGAAATGATCTCTACATGGAAATGAAAGAATCCGGGGTGATTAATGAAAAAAATATTGCAGAATCCAAAGTGGCTCTAGTCTATGGTCAAATGAATGAACCGCCAGGAGCTCGTATGAGAGTTGGCTTGACTGCCCTAACCATGGCGGAATATTTCCGGGATGTTAATGAGCAAGACGTACTTCTATTCATCGACAATATATTTCGTTTCGTTCAAGCAGGGTCCGAAGTCTCTGCCTTATTAGGTAGAATGCCTTCTGCAGTGGGTTATCAACCTACCCTTAGTACGGAAATGGGTTCTTTGCAAGAAAGGATTACTTCTACCAAGGAAGGATCTATAACATCGATCCAAGCAGTTTATGTACCTGCGGATGATTTGACCGACCCTGCTCCTGCCACGACATTTGCACATTTAGATGCTACTACCGTATTATCAAGAGGATTAGCTGCCAAAGGTATTTATCCAGCAGTAGATCCCTTGGATTCAACGTCAACTATGTTACAACCTCGGATCGTTGGCGAGGAACATTATGAAACTGCGCAAAGGGTTAAGCAAACTTCACAACGTTACAAAGAACTTCAGGACATTATAGCTATCCTTGGGTTGGACGAATTATCCGAAGAAGATCGTTTAACTGTAGCAAGAGCACGCAAGATTGAGCGTTTCTTATCACAACCCTTCTTTGTGGCAGAAGTCTTTACTGGTTCTCCAGGGAAATATGTTGGTCTCGCAGAAACAATTCGGGGGTTTCAATTCATCCTTTCCGGAGAATTAGACGGTCTTCCCGAGCAGGCCTTTTATTTGGTGGGTAACATCGATGAAGCTACCGCGAAAGCTATGAACTTAGAAGAGGAGAGCAAATTGAAGAAATGACCTTAAATCTTTGTGTACTGACTCCTAATCGAATTATTTGGGATTCCGAAGTTAAAGAGATTATTTTATCTACTAATAGTGGACAAATTGGGGTATTACCAAACCATGCCCCCATTGCCACGGCTGTAGATATAGGTCTTTTGAGAATACGGCTAAACGACCGATGGTTAACGGTGGCTCTTATGGGCGGTTTCGCTAGAATAAGTAATAATGAGATCACCATTTTAGGAAATGGTGCGGAAATTAGTACTGACATTGATCCACAAGAAGCTCAACAAACTCTTGAAATAGCTGAAGCTAACTTGAGTAGAGCTGAGGGTAAGAGACAAGCAATTGAGGCAAATCTAGCTCTCAGACGAGCTAGGACACGAGTAGAAGCTGTCAAAGTGATTTCCTATTAGTAGTCAATACATTCAATCAAAATTCATTAATATAATATTTAATATATTATTATATACTACACACTACATCTTGATTCCACAAATTGAACACAATGAAGTCTAATTTGATTAATCTGATGATATAACGAAAAAGAAAAAAAAAAGAGGATGGGTAGAAAAACTTATTAGATACCATGGAATCCTGGTATCTAATAAGTTCTACCTACTATTGGATTTGAACCAATGACTCCCGCCGTATGAAAGCAATACTCTAACCACTGGGTTAAGTAGGTCATTTATCACCACAAAAAGGGTCTCCATCACTTCGATGGATTATAGGTAAAATATGTTTTCTAAGCAATATCAATCTTTTACCAGTAAACATAAACGGATCAGAGAGTTATCATGTGGGATTATGGGATACCCTTCTTGACAAGAAATTGTCTCTATGTTAAAATGGTTATGACAAGGGCTATAGCTCAGTTAGGTAGAGCACCTCGTTTACACGTGCGCCAATGTTTTTCAAGGGAGCCCATTATGCAATGACCATAATTGATCTTTTTGAGAAGTCGATGTCTTACTCCGTAGATTC